TTATTTATCTTAACCTTAGGTTAATTTACTTCGACGAAAGGGAGCAAAATGGGGTCGAACCCTTATTCTTATTAGTTTTTTTTTTTGTTAGGTTTAAGTCTGACGAGAATAATATTCTACAACTAACAATTCATTTATTTTCAAACCGACCCACTTACTATCTATTATTTGATTGACTAATCCTTTATATTGGAATGCTTGAAGAGTCAAATGGTTTGGCAATTCCTCAGTAGGGGATGAATCGAGAGAATTTTGAATTAGAGCTTTAGATTTTTGTTCATCCCTCGCCGCAATAGTATCTCGGGGTTTGCAGCGATAACTTGGTATATCTACTATACGACCATTGACTAAAATATGTCTATGGTTAACTAATTGGCGAGCTCCCGGAATAGTCGGAGCCATACCCAACCGAAAAAGGATGTTATCCAGGCGCATTTCAAGCAATTGTAGTAAAACCTGACCTGTTGACCCCTTTGCCTTTCCGGCGATACGAACGTATTTAAGTAATTGTCGTTCTGTAAGACCATAATGAAAACGCAATTTTTGTTTTTCTTCTAGGCGAATACGATATTGGGATTTTTTCCCGGAACGCGATTGGTTTCTAAGATCACTTCCGGCTCTGGGCCTTTTATTAGTTAGCCCTGGTAAAGCCCCCAGGCGACGTATTTTTTTGAAACGAGGACCTCGGTAACGCGACATAAAGACTCCTTCTTCTTATTTATATTTAATTATTATTATTAATTCTTATTGATGAAATTTCATCATTCTTCATTCTACAGAATAAATCTAAACTAAAAATGAACTAAATTCTAAATAAAGCCAAATTTACTGAAGTATTATTCTATTAAAGAATAATGAGATGAGTTGGATAAATATCCAGATCTTTATATTCTATATATAGAAAAAGAAAAGGATTCTTTTTATGAGATAGTTGGAAATTCTTATAACATAAAAAATAAATGGCTTTTGCGAAAAGAGGAAGACACTTTTTTTTTTCAATATTCTTTGATTTCAAAGGTGCATTATCAATCATGTAAAACATCGAATAAAATAAATAGAGAAAAGCCGACTATCGGAATCGAACCGATGACCATCGCATTACAAATGCGATGCTCTAACCTCTGAGCTAAGCAGGCTCACATAACATAAATTTGACATACATAAGAATTCAATAAACTCTTAGAATTTTGCTATTAACTATTTCATTTTAATTCTTGGCTATTCATATTCGCTATTATGATTTCGCTATTATGATTATGAATATATTAATTAATAATTTAAAGATTAAAGTTAAAGAATAGAATATAGAATTTCAAATAACTGTTAAATATTATATTATAGAACATAAATATTATATTATAGAACATAACAATTAATGTAGCGATATATAATTTCAAATTTTTTATCACAATTCAATATTTTTTATTATTTTTAATAAAAAAAAGAATCGACCGTTCAAGTATTCGAAATTTTTGGGGGAAAGGAGTGGAAGAGAGACAGATGTTTAGGGTATGTATCCACCTATATTGAATTGCGGATACAGAAATGATAAAATAGTTTTTGATTGGACCGAATATGAGCCTCCTATAGATATAGTAGATATAGAATATGAAAGAAGATAGACAAGAAATCAAAGACAAAGAGGATAAAACACTTTTTCGAGACAGGAATCACCATCTATCTAATGAATTCAACTGTTCCGCTATAAATGAAAGAAAAAAGGGAACGAGATCACAATGAGATTTTCATCTCAAAAAGGGGGATATGGCGAAATCGGTAGACGCTACGGACTTAATTGGATTGAGCCTTGGTATGGAAACTTACTAAGTGATAACTTTCAAATTCAGAGAAACCCTGGAATTAATAAAAATGGGTAATCCTGAGCCAAATCACGTTTTCCGAAAACAAACAAAGGTTCAGAAAGCGAAAAAAAAGGATAGGTGCAGAGACTCGATGGAAGTTGTTCTAACGAATGGAGTTGATTGTCTTACATTGGTAGAGGAATCCTTCTATCGAAACTTCAGAAAAGATGAAGGATAAAACTGTATACATAATACAGAAGAATTGGTATGAATCGATTCCATATTGAAGAAAGAATCGAATATCCATTGATCAAACCATTCACTCCATAATCTGATAGATCTTTTGAAGAACTGATTAATCGGACGAGAATAAAGATAGAGTCCCGTTCTACATGTCAATACCGGCAACAATGAAATTTATAGTAAGAGGAAAATCCGTCGATTTCAAAAATCGTGAGGGTTCAAGTCCCTCTATCCCCAAAAAGACCATTTGACTCCCTAATTATTTATCGTATCCTTTTGATTTATCCTTTTTTCGTTAGCGGTTCAAAACTCCTTATCTTTCTCATTCAATACTCTTTATACAAATGGATCTGAACGGAAATACTGTTCTCTTATCACATCACATGGAATATGATACATGTACAAATGAACATCTTTGAGCAAGGAATCCCCATTTGAATGAGATTTTTTTATTC